TTCAGAAAGTCAATCAAAATTCTTGAAATTTTTATTCGATGTAATTACAACCGACTCAAATAATCAAACAATAATTAAAAAGAAATCTATTGGAATAAAAGAAATAAGCAAAAAAATTTCTCGATGGTCATACAAATTAACCGATGATTTTTTTATTGAAGAGCTGGAGGAAGAAGATGAGGAAGAATCGACGGAAGATCATGAGATTCGTTCAAGAAAAGCCAAACAGGTGTTAATTTTTACTGATAACAATCAGAATACTAATTCTGTTACTAGTATTAATAATACTAATAATAATAATGAAACAGAAGAAGTGTCTTTGATACGTTACTCGCAACAATCAGATTTTCGTCGGGATATAATAAAAGGATCCATGCGTGCTCAAAGACGCAAAACGGTTACTTGGGAAATGTTTCAAGCAAATGCTAATTCCCCGCTTTTTTTGGATCGAATAAACAAAACATTTTTTTTTGATTCTTTTGATCTTTCTGAAATTATAAATTTCATTTTTAGAAATGGAGTTGGTAAAGAATCAGAATCGCAAATTTCCGATTCTTCTTTTGATTTTTATAAAGAAGGGGCAAAAGAACAGGAAAAAAAAGAGGAAAATGAGCGAATAACAATAGCAGAAACTTGGGATAGCATTCCATTTGCTCAAGTTATAAGAGGTTTGATGTTAGTAACACAATCTTTTCTTAGAAAATATATTGTATTACCTTCATTGATAATAGCTAAAAATATGGGCCGTATGTTATTATTCCAATTTCCTGAATGGTACGAGGATTTGAAGAAATGGAATCGAGAAATGCACATTAAGTGCACCTATAATGGTGTTCAATTATCAGAAACAGAATTTCCAAAAGATTGGTTAACAGACGGAATTCAGATAAAGATTTTATTTCCTTTTTGTCTGAAACCTTGGCGAAGACAAAGATCTAAGATACGATCTCATTATATAGATTCAATGAAAAAACAAGTAAAAAAAAAAAATTTTTATTTTTTAACAGTATGGGGAATGGAAACGGAACTTCCCTTTGGTTCTCCCCGAAAACAACTTTCTTTTTTTGAACCCATTTTTAAAGAATTCAAAAGAAAAATCAGAAAGCTAAAAAAACAATTTTTTCTCGTTCTAAGGGTCTTAAAGGAAAGAGGAAAATGGTCTCTACAAATTTTAAAAGAAAAAAAAGAATGGGTCATCAAAACAGCTCTTATTATAAAGCGAATAATTAAAGAAAAAGTAAATCCAATTTTTTCATTTGAATTGAAGAAGGTGAAAGTCTATAAACCAAATAAAAATGGAAAAGATTCAAAAATAAATAATAAAATTAACCATGAATGGACCATACCAATTCGATCTATGAATTGGACAAATTATTCACTCATAGAAAAAAAAATGAAAGATCTTTATGATAGGATAATCACAACCAAGAATCAAATAGAACAAATCACAAAAGACAATAAAAAAATAGTTTTAACCTATGATGATAAAAGAAAAGGATCAGAATCACAGAAATTTAGTTGGCAGATATTAAAAAGAAACAATATACGATTAATACGTAAATCACATTTTTTTATAAAATTTTTCATTGAAAAAATATACATGGATATCTTGCTATGTACCATAAACATTCCCAGAATCAATATACAACTTTTTTTTGAATCAAAAAAAAAAATTATCAATAAATACACTTACAACCATGAAACAAATCAAGAAAAAATTGATGAAATAAATCCAAATGGAATGAACTTCATTTCAACTATAAAAAAGTGGGTTTCAAATACTAATATTAGTAATAAAAATTTAAATAGTTATACTTGCTTGTCTCAAGCATATGTATTTTACAAATTATCACAAACCCAATTACTTAACAAGTATAACTTGAAATATATATTTCAAGATCATGAAACCCATTATTATCTTAGGGATAAAATAAAGGATTATTGTATAACACGAGGACTATTTGATTACAAATCAAGGCATAATAAAATTCAAAAGTCTGGAATGAATGACTGGAAAAACTGGTTAAAGGGTTTTTATCAATACAATTTTTCCCGGATCAAATGGTCTCGATTAGTCCCGAAAAAATGGCGAAATAGAGTCAATCAACTTCGTATGATTAAAAATAAAGACTCAATTAAATTTAATTCATATGAAAACAAAAAAGACCAATTAAGTCATTATGTAAAAGAAGATTATTCCGTAACGGTTTCGTTCACAAAAAAAAAATTGGTTAAAAAACACTACAGATATGATCTTTTATCACATAAATATATGAATTATGAATATATTAATTATGGGGATAAGAAAAACTCCTATTTTTATGGATCAACAGTACAAGTAAAGGAGAACCGGGAGATTCCATATCTATATAATTTCAATACATCAAAATCCGACGCATTTTATCTATTGGTAAGTACAACTATTAGTGATTATCTAGAGGAAAGATATCCTATTGATACGAATATAAATCGGGATAGAAAATATTTTGATTGTAAAATTCTCCATTTTTATCTTATAAAAAATATTGATATCAAGACTTGGACCAATGCGCATATTGGTATCAATATTAATAAAAATACTAAGACTCAAACTAATAAGTATAAAAACAAAATGAAAAAAAAAGATATTTCATTTCATAAAGAAATCAATTTATACAAGAAAAAAAAAAACTTTTTTGATTGGATGGGAATGAATAAAAAAAGGTTATATCATAATTCTACCATAGCAAAACTAAAATCTGGGTTCTTACCAGAATTTGCGCTACTTTTTGAAACATATAAAATTAAACCATGGATTATACCAATCCAATTTCTTCTTTTAGATTTTCATAAAAATGAAAAGATTAGTCAATATGAAAGCATCAACATAAAAAAAAAAAAAAACCTTCCCATATTATCTAATCAAAAAGAATATATTGATTTAGAAAATTCCAACCAAGAAAAAAACAAACAACAATATCCAAAAGATCTTGGATATGATCTAGGAAAACAAAACGAAAAAAAAGATGTTGAAGAGAATTGCGCGGGATCAGACATTAAAAAACGTAGAAATAAAAAAGAATCTAAGAAGATCAAGGAAGCAGAACTAGATTTATTACTAAAAAAATATTTCCTTTTTCAATTAAGATGGGATGATTCTTTGAGTCAAAGAATGATCAATAATATTAAGGTATATTGTCTCTTACTTAGATTGACAAATGCAAAGCAAATTACTATAGCTTCGATTCAAAGAGGAGAAATGTGTCTGGATGTAATGCTGATTCAAAAGAATCTTGTTCTTACAGAATTGATAAAAAGAGGAATATTTATTATCGAACCAATTCGTTTATCTATAAAAAGGGATGGGCAATTTATTATCTATCAAACCATAAGTATTTCATTAGTTGATAAAGTTAAAACTAATAAAAAATTCATAAAAAAACAAAATGTTGATAAGAATAATTTAAACAAATCCATTGCACTACATAGCGATATGCCTGTGAATGAAGAAAAAAAAAATAATTCTAATTTTCTTGTTCCTGAACATATTCTATCTCATCGACGTCGGAGAGAGTTGAGAATTCTAATTTGTTTCAATTTATGGAATTGGAATGATATAGATAAAAATCCACAATTTTGCAACGAAAACAAAATAATAAACTGTGGACAATTTTTTAATGAGGACAAGCATCTTAATAGAGATGCAAACAACTTTATTAAATTAAAATTATTTCTTTGGCCTAATTACCGATTAGAGGATTTAGCTTGTATGAATCGTTACTGGTTTGATACCCATAACAGCAGTCGTTTTAGTATGTCAAGGATATATATGTATCCCCAATCCAGAATAAGTTAATAAACTATTATTATATTTCCTATATATCACCTGACATAACATATTTGATATATGGCGAAAGATGTACATATGCATATGTTACATTTTAGTACATGATATTTATTTATTTTTGGATCTAGGAATAATAAATTAGTGGAATCTTTTTAAGTAAAAAAAATCACTCTCTTTCGTGAATGTATAAATGTATTATATTTTATTCTATCGAAATCCCATTTTTATGTTTGAAATAAAAATGGGGTTTCGATAGAATAAAAAAGTATGAATAAATCTAAACTTTTGTTTATATCAGATTAAAATGACTGACATAATCATAACATAATATAATAATAATTATTATTTTTCCTGATCGGTAAAATCTATAAAAAATAAAAAGATAGAAGAATTTTTTTATGGTCAAAAATTCATTCATTTCAGTTATTCTGCAAGACGAAAAAGCAGAAAACAAAGGGTCTGTTGAATTTCAAATATTCAGTTTCACCAATAAAATACGGAGACTCACCTCGCATTTGGAATTGCACAAAAAAGATTTTTTATCTCAAAGAGGTCTACGAAAAATTCTGGGAAAACGTCAACGGCTGTTGGCTTATTTGTCAAAGAAAAATAGAGTAAGTTATAAAAAATTAATTAGTCAGTTAGATATTCGGGAACTAAAAACTCGTTAATTTGAGGATTCATTTGAAAATTTATTTTTAGGTTTTTATTTTTATAAACCTCGTTTTGAGAAATTCATGGAATAATGAATTAGGAAAGAAAAGATATGACTGTACCGGCTACAAGAAAAGATCTCATGATAGTCAATATGGGCCCTCATCACCCATCGATGCATGGTGTTCTTAGACTTATTATAACTCTCGACGGTGAAGATGTTATTGACTGTGACCCCGTATTGGGCTATTTACACAGAGGGATGGAAAAAATAGCGGAAAACCGAACAATTATACAATATCTTCCTTATGTAACACGTTGGGATTATTTAGCTACTATGTTTACCGAAGCAATAACAGTAAATGCACCAGAACAATTGGGAAATGTTCAAGTACCCCAAAGGGCCAGCTATATCAGAGTAATTATGCTAGAGCTGAGTCGTGTAGCTTCGCATTTGTTATGGCTTGGGCCCTTTATGGCGGATATCGGTGCGCAGACTCCCTTTTTCTATATTTTCAGAGAGAGAGAATTGCTATATGATCTATTCGAAGCTGCCACAGGTATGCGAATGATGCATAATTATTTCCGCATCGGAGGAATAGCTGCTGATCTACCTCATGGTTGGATAGATAAATGTTTAGATTTTTGCGATTATTTTTTAACGAGTGTTGTTGAATATGAAAAACTTATTACGCGGAATCCCATTTTTTTGGAACGAGTTGAAGGAGTGGGCATTATTGGTGGAGAAGAAGCACTAAATTGGGGCTTATCAGGACCCATGTTACGAGCTTCTGGGATCCAATGGGATCTTCGTCAAGTTGATCATTATGAATGTTACAATGAATTTGATTGGGAAGTCCAATGGCAAAAAGAAGGGGATTCATTAGCTCGTTATTTAGTACGAATTGGCGAAATGAGGGAATCCATAAAAATTATTCAACAGTCTTTAGAAGGAATTCCCGGAGGACCCTATGAGAATTTAGAAATTCGGCGCTTAGATAGAGCAAGGAATTCCGAATGGAATGATTTTGAATATAGATTCATTAGTAAAAAACCTTCGCCTAATTTTGAATTGTCGAAACAAGAACTTTATGTAAGAGTAGAAGCCCCAAAGGGAGAATTAGGAATTTATTTGATAGGAGATAATAGTGTTTTCCCCTGGAGATGGAAAATTCGTCCGCCCGGTTTTATCAATTTGCAAATTCTTCCTCAGCTAATTAAAAGAATGAAATTGGCTGATATCATGACAATACTAGGTAGTATAGATATCATTATGGGAGAAGTTGACCGTTGAAATGATAATTGGCACAACAGAAGCACAAACTATCAATTATTTTTCTAAATCAGAATCCTTAAAAGAAGTCTATGGACTCATATGGCTATTTATCCCTGCTTTGACCCTTATATTGGGAATCATAATAGGAGTACTAGTAATTGTATGGTTAGAAAGAGAAATATCCGCAGCAATACAACAACGTATTGGACCCGAATATGCCGGCCCGTTGGGAATTCTTCAAGCTCTAGCGGACGGGACTAAATTACTTTTTAAAGAGGACCTCCTACCATCTAGAGGAGATATTCGTTTGTTTAGTATCGGACCGTCTATAGCAGTCATATCAATTGTATTAAGTTATTTAATAATTCCTTTTGGGTATCGACTTGTTTTAGCTGATCTCAGTATAGGTGTTTTTTTATGGATCTCCATTTCAAGTATTGCTCCTATTGGGCTTCTTATATCAGGATATGTATCGAATAATAAATACTCTTTTTTAGGTGGCTTGCGAGCTGCGGCTCAATCTATTAGTTATGAAATACCATTAACTCTATGTGTGTTATCAATATCTCTACGTGTGATTCGTTAGAACATGAACTTTGACCTCAAAATGAAATAAAGGAAAGAGGAATTAATGTATTGGATAGATATAGATATTTTTATTTTTTTATTCATCAGAGTTATTCAGGTCGATGAGTTAAACCAGATAGTTATATGAGTAAAACAAAACAGCTTATCAATGTGTAGTAAAAAGATAAAATCTCATTTCCTATATACAAGAATAAAGCAGAAGTAAACATTAAGGAGTATAAACTCTTTATCCCAAGATTGAGATTCTCATCATATCTTGAAGCGGGTACAAAAGATCAACTGTATGGGATTACTGTCTTGTATGTATTACCATACAGAAGATCAATCAAAAATCAGTGGACGGTTAGGAACACCAAGGTACACAAAGGATTAGTAATAGAGATAATGTAAGGTATCAAAAAAGAGGTATTTCCACATAAAACGAATCATAAGATGATAGGGGCTTTAAGTTGGTAGAAATGATCAAGCAGTACTTCCCCACGATTCCGATCTAGAGTATGCTCCTAGTCACTGATTCAAGAAATAACTATCAAGAACGAATTAATCCTTTATTCTCAGGAATACCTCTTATGAGAAAGAAGAACAGGAACAAAAGAAATAGAATATAAAAAAGATCTTTATTTATTTTTTCCTACATCTATACCAAATATATATATATGAAATTCTTATTCTTTATGATTCAGTAAAGAATGTCTAATTCTTTTTATCTCTTGATATAACGAGTATTTTATTGAAAGATTAAGTTATTACGGAAGATTTAATTATAAGGGATGAGATCAATTCGGAAGCGCCTTCTAGCAGACAGAATTCCATTGGTCTAATTTTTGGGACTCTACACGGTATTTTTATTCTATCTACCCCACCCCACAAAGATACCTATAATAATACCGAACCAGTCCTTACATTTATTTGTACGCGGCCATAGAGGAGCCGTATGAAGCTGAGGTCTCATGTACGGTTTTGGAATAGCGGTGAGAACAGTTATGTTATTATCGACTATGATTATCGAACAGTTCAAGTACAGTTGATATAGTTGAGGCGCAGTCAAAATATGGTTTTTGGGGGTGGAATATGTGGCGTCAACCTATAGGGTTTATCGTTTTTCTAATTTCTTCTCTAGCAGAATGCGAGAGATTACCTTTTGATTTACCAGAAGCGGAAGAAGAATTAGTAGCAGGTTATCAAACCGAATATTCTGGTATCAAATATGGTTTATTTTATATTGCTTCTTATCTAAATCTCTTAGTTTCTTCATTATTTGTAACAATTCTTTATTTAGGTGGGTGGAATTTATCTATTCCATACATATCTGTTCCTGAACTTTTCGGAATAAACCAAATTGCTAGAGTCTTTGGAATGACAATTGGTATTTTTATTACATTAGCTAAAGCTTATTTGTTTCTTTTTATATCTATCACAACAAGATGGACTTTACCCAGGATGAGAATGGACCAACTATTAAATCTTGGATGGAAATTTCTTTTACCTATTTCTCTAGGTAATTTATTATTGACAACGTCTTCCCAACTTGTTTCACTATAAATAACACAATACGATAATTGTATTCTAGACTCATAACCTCTCTTAAACAAGAGAAAGAAACATCAACTTATTCGTGGATATCTACAATATGTTTCCTATGGTGACTGGGTTCATGAATTATGGTCAACAAACAATACGAGCCGCAAGGTATATTGGTCAAAGTTTCATAATTACCTTATCCCATGCAAATCGTTTACCTGTAACTATTCAGTATCCTTATGAAAAGTCGATCACATCAGAACGTTTCCGTGGTCGAATCCACTTTGAATTTGATAAATGTATTGCTTGTGAAGTATGTGTTCGTGTGTGCCCCATAGATCTACCTGTTGTTGATTGGAGATTTGAAGGAGATATTAAAAATAAAATATTGCTTAACTATAGTATAGATTTTGGTGTCTGTATATTTTGTGGTAACTGTGTCGAATATTGTCCCACTAACTGTTTATCAATGACTGAAGAATATGAACTTTCTACTTATGATCGTCACGAATTAAATTATAATCAAATCGCTTTGGGTCGGTTACCAATGTCAGTAATTGGAGACTACACAATTCAAACAGTTATGAATTCGACTCAAATAAAAATAGACAAAGGTAAATATCTTGATTCAAGAACAATTACCAATTAGTAAGATTTTATTTTTCTATTTTGATAGAAAGGATCCAAACTTCTTTATTTATTTATTTTTTTAGTCAATGTAACTAAAAGTAAAACAATAACTATTGATTGTTGAGAATAGCGGGTTTATTTAATATTTTTCGTTTTTATTTGGAAATATAAGATTCCAACTCTTCTTTTCTTCTGAATAAATTAAAATGAAAAAGTTGAGTTGGCCCAAAAACTTTATCTATATCTACATTAATCTATATTACAATCGATACTGCATTACTACATTAAGATTTTATTTAGGAACGGTATCATAAACAATTAAAAAAAATAGACTAATTTTTACTTCCTGGACTATTCAGTAAGGTCATGAAATCTTTCGATTTATTTATTTATTTTCTTATTTCATACATAATGGATTTACCTGGATCAATACATAATATTGTTGTAGTATTTCTGGGATCAGTTCTTATATTTGGGGGCCTGGGAATAGTATTATTTACCAATCCAATTTATTCTGCCTTTTCGTTGGGATTGGTTCTTGTTTGTATAGCCTTATTCTATATTCTATCGAATTCTTATTTTGTAGCTGCTGCACAACTTCTTATTTATGTGGGAGCCATAAATGTCTTAATCATATTTGCTGTAATGTTCATAAATGGCTCAGAATATTCCAATGTTTCCCGCCTTTGGACCCTTGGAGATGGGGTTACTTCACTAGTTTGTACAAGTATTTTTTTTTTACTAATTATTACTATCCCAGATACGTCATGGTACGGAATTCTTTGGACTACAAGATCAAACCAGATTCTAGAACAGGACCTAATAAGTTATGTTCAACAAATTGGGATTCATTTATCAACAGATTTTTATCTTCCATTTGAACTCATTTCTATAATTCTTTTAGTTTCTTTAATAGGTGCAATTACTATGGCTCGTCAATCATAAATACTTATGATTTAAAAAATTTTTAGAATTAGAGATTTGAAATAAAATAAAAAAGGTTTAAGGTTTTTAGTTAAATCTATTGCCAATACCTTCTATTGTTCTGTAATATTTTGTTCTATATCTAGTCAATGAAATCAGTTGAATTGTTATTCATATTTAAATGAATCTAAATTGATGAGGAGTTAGTCAATGATGTTCGAGCATGTACTTTTTTTGAGTGTCTATTTATTTTCTATCGGTATCTATGGATTAATCACAAGTCGAAACATGGTTAGAGCACTTATGTGTCTTGAGCTTATACTAAATTCAGTTAATATCAATCTCGTAACATTTTCTGATTTATTTGATAGTCGCCAATTAAAAGGAGACATTTTCTCAATTTTTGTTATAGCTATTGCAGCAGCTGAAGCCGCTATTGGATTAGCTATTGTTTCATCGATCCATCATAACAAAAAATCAACTCGTATCAATCAAGCAAATTTGTTGAATAATTAAATTAGTCGTAATCATTCATTATGTAATCATTGATTTTCATTATATAAATTATATAATAATAAAATAATAATTTATATTAATTTGTTAGATTTATTTGAATTTAAAATATAATTAAAATTCCATTAATATTAATTAAATATTGTATTATTTGTTGACCAATTTGAATTCAGATGTGCGACTTGTATTGTATGACTGTGGTTGTTGAAAGAGAAATCAAAGTATCTTGGCACTTTTTCATGAACAAATTGAGAAATATATTGATTCTTAAAAAAATTAATAAATCATTGATTCATCTGGTGTCTACAATATAAACATATAATTAATTTACTACCATTTAGTTTTAGCATATCAGATCGAAAATTTTTTATGTTCAAAACGGGAATTTATAGATTTAATGTCACATTCAGTAAAAATTTATGATACATGTATAGGGTGTACTCAATGTGTGCGCGCCTGCCCCACAGATGTATTGGAAATGATACCTTGGGACGGATGTAAAGCTAAACAAATTGCTTCCGCACCAAGAACCGAGGATTGTGTAGGTTGTAAGAGATGTGAATCCGCTTGCCCGACAGACTTTTTGAGTGTCCGTGTTTATTTATGGCATGAAACAACTCGCAGCATGGGTCTATCTTATTAATTGATACGTTACAAAAACTCCACTTGAATCATTTGATTCCTCATTTACCGACAAAAGCCCGTACTCGATAAAATCAATATATTATTCCGAGCACGGGCTTTTCTGGTCAAAGCGTATCTTGTCTTTATCACGAGTCATTTTCCTTGGTTAACAATACTTGTTGTTTTGCCTATATTCGCAGGTTCTTCCATTTTTTTTCTTCCCCATAAGGGGAATAAGGTGTTTCGATGGTATACTATATGTATATGCTTATTAGAACTCCTTTTAACGACCTATGCATTCTGTTATCATTTCCAATTGGACGATCCCTTAATCCAATTGGAAGAAGATTGGAAATGGATAAATATTTTGGATTTTCACTGGAGACTGGGAATCGATGGGCTTTCCGTGGGACCCATTTTACTGACAGGATTTATTACTACTTTAGCTACTTTAGCGGCTTGGCCAATTACTCGAAATTCACGATTATTCCATTTCTTTATGTTAGCAATGTACAGTGGTCAAATAGGATCATTTTCTTCTCGAGACCTTTTACTTTTTTTTATCATGTGGGAGTTAGAATTAATTCCTGTTTACTTACTTTTATCCATGTGGGGAGGAAAAAAGCGCTTATATTCGGCTACAAAGTTTATTTTGTACACTGCGGGGGGTTCTATTTTTCTATTAATAGGAGTTCTAGGTATGGGTTTATATGGCTCCACTGAACCAACATTAGATTTTGAAAGACTTGCTAATCAATCATATCCTATGGCATTGGAAATAATATTCTATTTTGGCTTCCTTATTGTTTATGCTGTCAAATCGCCGATCATACCCCTACATACATGGTTACCAGATACCCATGGAGAAGCACATTACAGTACATGTATGCTTCTTGCCGGAATTTTATTAAAAATGGGAGCATATGGATTGATTCGGATCAATATGGAATTATTACCCCGTGCTCATTCCATATTTTCTCCGTGGTTGGTGATAGTGGGAACAATACAAATAATCTATGCGGCTTTAACCTCTTTTGGTCAACGCAATTTAAAAAAGAGAATAGCCTATTCCTCTGTATCTCACATGGGTTTCACAATTATAGGAATTGGTTCCATAACCAACATGGGACTAAATGGAGCCATTCTACAAATACTTTCTCATGGATTTATTGGTGCTGCACTTTTTTTCTTGGCAGGAACCTGTTGTGATAGAATACCTCTTGTTTCTTTCGACGAAATGGGGGGGATAGCTGTCCCGATGCCGAAAATATTTACAATGTTCAGTAGTTTTTCGATGGCCTCTCTTGCATTGCCAGGGATGAGTGGTTTTGTTGCAGAATTAGTAGTATTTTTTGGAATAATTACCAGCTCAAAATATCTTTTAATTCCAAAAGTACTAATTACTTTTGGAATGGCAATTGGAATGATATTAACTCCTATTTATTTATTATCTATGTTACGTCAGATGTTCTACGGATACAAGTTATTCAATGTTCCAAATTCTAATTTTGTGGATTCTGGACCACGAGAACTTTTTGTTTCGATCTGTCTCTTTTTACCAATAATAGGTATTGGTATTTATCCCGATTTCATTCTCTTATTATCAGTTGACAAGGTACAAGCTATCTTATCTAATTATTTTTTATAGATAGTTTTTTATTAATGAGACGGCAAGTCTTATAATTCTGTAAAATAAAGTGAATTAGAGTTGTAATGAGATGTATCTCGAGTTTTTGCGAACCATTTGATTTCTGGAGTCAAATGGTTCGCAAAAACTCGAGATACATATGAGATGATGTTCTTATGTTATGTATTGTTTATTCAATTAGATGTTAATGTGAATGAACCATAACTATGTAAACCTATTCCTAATAGATTGATCCCAAAATAACATATCCAAATTATAAGAAATCCTATAGAAGCCGCAAGTGCCGAATGTGTATCTTGTAAACTTTTATTTGTTCTAGTATGTGAATAAATCGCGAATATGATCCAAGTAATAAATGCCCAAGTTTCCTTAGGGTCCCAATTCCAATAAGATCCCCAAGCCTCATTAGCCCATACTGCTCCAGAAAGAATGCCTATGGTTAAAAAGGTAAAGCCTAAACTAATGACACGATAACTCCAATAATCTAAACGCTGAGTCAATTGATATTTGTAATAATTTCGAAATGAAATAAAAGAAGTGTTTTTAAAAACACTTCTTTTATCATTCAAATATTCAACTTCGCTAACAATAAATGATTTAATTACTAAATTCTTGCTTTTAAAAAACATATCGATGGTTTTTCGAAATGTAACGACTAAAAGAGCGACTGATAATAATGATCCACATAAAAGAGCTGCATAGCTTAATAGCATCATACTTACGTGCATCATTAACCACTGAGATTGTAGAGCGGGTACTAATATAGCGGATTGATGCATTTCGGTTGAAAGACCCGACGTGGCGAAACCTTGGGTAAAAATAGCACTTGGCGCGGTTATTACGCTTAAATAATTTTTATTATTTCGTATTTTAGGAATCATATGAATAATGGAGAAACTCCATGAAAGGAAGATTAATGACTCATATAAATTACTTAATGGGGAATGACCCGAATAAATCCAACGAATAACTAATAATCCTGTTATAGATAAAAAGGTAGCTATCATACCTCTTTCCGATGAATTGCGTAATCCTACAATTTCGTGGATTAATAAGGTCATAAAATGAATCGTAATCACAATTGAAATAATCGAAAAAGAGATATGAGTTAATATATGTTCTAAAGTTGCAAATATCATAAAAAGGGCGGGGGTTCTCCATTATAGAATTAAAATCGAGAATTAAATATATTATAGGATCCACTGTGTCCCTTTTAGGGGATGCCGCCACTCGGACTCGAACCGAGATGCTCTAGCACTGCTTCCTAAGAACAGCGTGTCTACCAATTTCACCATGGCGGCTTATTTGAAATATTAATAAATAATAATCAATTCATGTTGAATGGTCAAGATTCAAGGATTCAATATAGTTAGTAAACGTTAGAACCGATGAAAAAAGACTTATTTAAATTAATATTTGAATGTTTACTAACTATCGCCGTAGGGTTTAGCTTTAAGAATCAACTTTCATATATCTAGTTTAGAATGTAAAAATAGAGTTATACCAAAACAGTCAGAACTAAATAGTTTTGTTCTGGGCCGAGGGTCGAGTTATAGAATTAAAAATCATCTTTTTTTTTTTAGATGATTTTTTAATTAATGTATTGAAAATTAATAAATATTAATAAAAAAAAATGTCATATTTATCATAATTTTATTCGAGGCATTTTTCTAATAATTTCGATACCTTAGTATCATTAATAATACTCTTCGTAATTTATTAGAAATACTATCTAGTAACTATACTTCTAATTAGGTTTTGGGCTAGGCATATAAAAAAAAACTTTTTCTCTATCAATTAAATATTCTATTGTGAAAATTTAATTGATAAAGAAAAATTAGAATACTTAGTACTATACTAAGAGGCCAGTAAACATAAGAATTATTATTTACTATATAACACGTCACAGCAGTTAGTTCTTACTAATATTGATATTAAGGAGTTAAATACATTCAATACATTAGTTAATGTGAATCATTATATCTTAAAAAATATCTTAAAAATTTTTAAGTTCTTATGGTATGTCGATTTAGATTATTCCAAAATTTTATTACTTGTTTGTTGCACAAAAAAACTTTTTGAATGCCCAGTGGAAACCGATTTAGCTAAAGAAAGAGCTTTTACTGCCGTTAAATATCCCTTCTTCTTCCAAATATTTCTACGAATACGTTTTTTTGATCGAGAAGTACGTTTTTTTGGAACCGCCATTCAAAAACAAAATACTAATTTTTATTATTGTATGTGAAAGACATATATTTAGATCGTTTTTTCGTCATTATCCATACTTATCCCATGGATAATAAATATTTTGTTCAAAACATGTAAAACATATCATAATAATATAAATATAATTCTATATTATTATATAATATATATGTAAATATGTAAAAATAAATATATACATATATACAAAATATACCAAAAGATTATGAATTAGATATATGTATCCATGTATATATACCTATGCCATATCACATATATCTAGGGCTAAATGAAATAGATAATAATTTTTTTTTTTTTGTTGATTTCTTTTATTATTGTTCTTTTGGTTGGTGGATTTGAAACAATTAAATTTATAACAATAAAAAAACAAATATTTTTTTATGGAACAAACATATCAATACGCATGGATAATACCCTTTCTTCCACTTCCAGTTACTATGTCAATAGGATTTGGACTTCTGTTTATTCCTACAGCAACAAAAAATATTCGTCGTATGTGGGGTTTTACTAGTGTTTTACTGCTAAGTATAACTATGGCTTTTTCGGCCAGTCTGTCTATTCAGCAAATAAATGGAAGTTTTATCTATCAATATTTATGGTCTTGGACTATCAATAATGATTTTTCCTTAGAGTTTGGACACTTGATCGATCCACTTACTTCTATTATGTTAATACTAATTACTACTGTTGGAATCATGGTTCTTATTTATAGTGACAATTATATGTCTCATGATCAAGGATATTTGAGATTTTTTGCTTATATGAGTTTTTCTAATACTTCCATGTTGGGATTAGTTACTAGTTCCAATTTGATACAAATTTATATTTTTTGGGAACTCGTGGGAATGTGTTCATATTTATTAATAGGTTTTTGGTTTACACGACCGGTTGCAGCAAGTGCTTGCCAAAAAGCCTTTATAACTAATCGTGTAGGAGACTTTGGTTTATTATTAGGAATCTTAGCCTTTTATTGGATAACTGGCAGTTTAGAATTTCGGGATTTGTTCAAAATAGTTAATAACTTGATCCATAGTAATGGGGTCAATTCTACATTTGTTACTCTCTGCGCCTTTTTATTATTCGTCGGCGCAATTGCTAAATCTGCACAATTCCCTCTTCACATATGGTTACCTGATGCTATGGAGGGGCCCACCCCTATTTCGGCTCTTATACACGCTGCTACCATGGTAGCAGCGGGAATTTTTCTTGTAGCTCGGCTTCTTCCTCTTTTCAGAGTTATACCTTACGTAATGAATTTTGTTTCTTTAATAGGCATAATAACAGTACTATTAGGAGCTACTTTGGCTCTCGCTCAAAGAGATATTAAAAGAAGTTTAGCCTATTCCACAATGTCTCAACTGGGTTATATTATGTTAGCTCTAGGTATAGGCTCTTATCGAGCTGCCTTATTCCATTTAATAACTCATGCCTATTCTAAAGCTTTATTGTTTTTGGGATCCGGATCCATTATTAATTCTATGGAACCTATTGTTGGATATTCACCCGATAAAAGTCAGAATATGGTTCTTATGGGCGGTTTAACAAGATATGTTCCAATTACAAGAACTACTTTCTTATTAGGTACACTTTCTCTTTGTGGTATTCCGCCTCTTGCTTGTTTTTGGTCTAAGGATGAAATTATTAATGATAGTTGGTTGTATTCACCAATTTTTGCAATAATAGCTTGTTTTACAGCGGGATTAACCGCATTTTATATGTTTCGAATGTATTTACTAACCTTTGATGGGCATTTGCGTGTTCATTTTCAAAATTATAGTAGTACTAAAAATAGTTCATTCTATTCCATATCTCTATGGGGAAAAGCAGTACCGAAAGTAGTCAATAGAAATTTACTTTTATCAACAATTAATAATAAGGTCTTCTTTTTTTCAAAGGATACATATCAAATTAATGATAATATAAAAAATCGAATGCGATACTTGAGTACTTCTTTTATAAATAAATACACTTACATGTATCCTCACGAATCGGACAATACTATGCTATTTCCTCTTCTTATATTGACACTATTTACTTTGTTCATGGGATCAATAGGAATTGATTTTGATCAAGGAGTAGTAGATTTTGATATATTATCGAAATGGTTAACTCCATCGAGAAACCTTTTGAATAAAAATTCAAACTATTCTATGAATTGGTATGAATTTTTTACAAATGCAATTTTTTCAGTAAGTATAGCTCTTTTTGGACTATTTATAGCATCCATTTTATATGGGTCTGTTTATTCATCTTTCAAGAATTTGGACTTAATCAATTCATTTGTAAAAAGGGGTCCTAAAAGAATCATCTTGGACCAAATGAAAAAAGTGGTATACAATTGGTCATATAATCGTGGTTACATAGACATTTTTTATACTAGAGTCTTAATCATGAGTATAAGAAGATTAGCCGAACTCATTCAGTTTTTTGATAGACGTATAATTGATGGAATTATAAATGGGGTTGGGGTTGCAAGTTTATTTATGGGAGAAGGGATCAAATATATGGGAGGTGGACGAATTTCGTCTTATCTATTCTTGTATTTATCTTATGTATTAATATTTTTATTAATCTTTTTAATTTTTAATTATTTTATAATAAATTTTTAGTGACGGATACGTAAAAGAGATTTTTTCTTTTCCATCACTGGGACATGAATAGAAAAAATATTGTGACATTTCATTTCGTACAGCATTTTCAAATAGATCATTTTTTATATATCTAAATGGACGATTCCATCGTTTATAATCGAAAAAAAAAGTCATAAGAGGTTTTTCAAACCGGAAATGGGCATGGGTCTTTTCTTTTTTTTCTTCTTTAAGTCTTCCCAATTCCCAATTCTCTTGATACCCATCAAGATAAGAATCTTCGTCAACAGGGCTATCCTTATAGGATGTCTCTTTAAAGTGGAATTCATCTTTTGTTTTTTCCTTTCCATTCACCCGGATCTCTTCCGTTTCATCTATTTTGTCCGGATCCTCTTTTTCTTCCGAACAAAGGGAAGGGTCTTCTTCGGTGGATCCCCCTTGTTCCTGTTTAGTCGCCTTCGTTTCGGAAGTTGTTTCTACATCGA